CTTTTCTATGTTTTATAGATTTGTATGTAACTATTGAGAGTCGAGATATTATACATAATGTTAATATTCCAACAAAAAGTTTGATTTTAGTTCAAAATGATCAATATGTAGAATCGGAACAAGTGATTGCCGAGATTCGTGCCGGAACGTCCACTTTTCGTTTTAAGGAGAGGGTTCTAAAACATATTTATTCTGAGTCAGAAGGAGAAATGCACTGGAGTACTGATGTGCATCATGCGCCCGAATATCCGTATAGTAATGTTCATCTAGTACCAAAAACAAGTCATTTATGGATATTAGCAGGAGGTCTATGCAGATCCAGTATAGTGTCTTTTTCACTCCACAAGGATCAAGATCAAATGAATTCTAATTCTTTTTCTGTCGAAGAAAGAAATATCTTTGATTTGACTAATGATCAAGTAAGACATAAATTTTTTGGTAAAAGTAAAAAGGATGGGCAAATTTTTGAGTATTCAAAACCTTATCGAATCATATCCAATGGTCATTGGAATCTCATAGATCCCTCTATTTGTCAAGAGAATTCCGATGATTCCTTGGCGAAAAAGCGAAGAAATAGATTCGTGATTCCCTTACAATATGATCAAGAACGAGAAAAGAAACTAATACCATCTTTTTGTATTTTTCTTAAAATACCTATAAATGGTATTTTACGTAAAAATAGTATTCTTGCTTATTTTGATGATCCGCGATATAGAAGAAGCAGTTCGGGAATTACTAAATATGGGATTGTCGAAGTAGATTCAATCGTAAAAAAAGAGGATTTGATTGAGTATCGAGGAGCAAAAGAATTTAGTCCGAAATACCAAATGCAAATGAGAGTAGATCGATTTTTTTTCATTCCCGAGGAAGTGCATATCTTCCCCGTATCTTCGCCCATAATGGTCCGAAACAATAGTATCGTTGGAGTAGATACACGACTTGCTTTAAATATAAATACAAGAAGCCGAGTAGATGGATTAGTCCGAGTGGAGAGAAAAAAAAGGAGTATTGAACTGAAAATTTTTTCTGGAGATATTCATTTTACTGGAGAGGCGGATAAAATATCTAGGCACGGCGGCATTTTGATACCACCAGGAATGGAAAATAAAAATTATAAGGGATCAAAAAAATTTAAAAATTGGATCTATGTTCAACGGATCACACCTATAAAAAAAAAGTATTTTGTTTTGGTTCGGTCCGTAGTCCCATATGAAATATCCGATGGGATAAATTTAGCAACACTTTTTCCTCAGGATCTCTTGCAGGAAAAGGATAATGTACAACTTCGAATTGTCAATTATATACTTTATGGAAATAGCAAGTCAATTCGAGGAATTTCTCACACAAGTATTCAATTAGTTCGGGCTTGCTTAGTATTGAATTGGGACCAAGAAAAAAGGGGTTTTATAAAAGAAGAGGTTCATGCTTCCTTTGTTGAAATAAGGGCAAATGATCTGCTTCGTGATTTCATCAGAATTGAGTTAGTAAAGTCCACTATTTCTTATACCGTAAAAAAGTATGATACGTCAAGTTCAGGATTGATTTACAATATTGGATTAGATCGTATCAATATAAATCCTTTTAATTCCAAGGCAAAGACTCAATCATTTACCCAACATCAGGGAACTCTTGGTACGTTGTTGAATCGAAATAAGGAATGCCAATCTTTCCGAATTTTGTCATCATCCAATTGTTCTCGAATTGGCCCCTTTAATACTTCGAGATATAATAATGCGACAAAAGAATTGGATCCCATGAATCCAATTAGGGATTTGTTGGGTCCCTTAGGTACTACTGTATTTAAAATAGCGAATCCTTGTTTATCTTACTATTTAATAACTTATAATCAAATCTTTTTAAAGAACTATTTGTTACTTGACAATTTTCAACAGACTTTCCAAGTACTTCAATTTCAATACTGTTTCCTAGATGAAAATAGTAGGATTTATAATCCCGATCCGTGTAGTAACATCATTTGGAATTTATTCCATTTTAATTGGTGTTTTCTCCATCACGATTATTGTGAAGAGGCATGGACAATAATTAGCCTTGGCCTATTTCTTTGTGAAAATTTATGTCTATTGAAATACGGATCACGCATAAAAAAATCTGGTAAAATTTTCATTGTTCATGTTGACTCTTTAGTTATAAGATCAGCTAAGCCCTATTTGGTCACTCCGGGAGCAACTGTTCATGGCCATTATGGGAAAACCTTTTATGAAAGAGATACATTAATTACATTTATATATGAAAAATCGAGATCCGGCGATATCACGCAAGGTCTTCCAAAAGTGGAACAAATCTTAGAAGTTCGTTCAATTGATTCAATATCGATGAACCTCAAAAAGAGAGTTGAAGGTTGGGACGAACGTAGCCGAAGGCTTCTTGGGATACCCTGGGGATTCTTGATTGGAGCTGAACTAACCATAGCACAAAGTCGTATCTCTTTGGTTAATAAGATCCAAAAGGTTTATCGATCCCAGGGGGTACAGATCCATAATAGACATATAGAGATTATTGTACGTCAAGTAACATCAAAAGTGTTGGTTTCAGAAGATGGAATGTCTAATGTGTTTTCACCTAGGGAACTGATTGGATTGTTGCGAGCAGAGCGAGCAGGGCGTGTTTTGGACGAAGCGATCTGTTATCGGGCAATCTTATTGGGAATAACGAAGTCATCTCTGAATACTCAAAGTTTCATATCCGAAGCGAGTTTTCAAGAAACTGCTCGAGTTTTAGCAAAAGCTGCTCTACGAGGTCGTATTGATTGGTTGAAAGGGCTGAAAGAGAACGTTGTTCTGGGGGGGATTATACCGGTTGGTACTGGATTCAAAAAATTAGTACATCGTTCAAAGCAAGATAAAAACATTCATTTGAAAATAAAAAGGAAGAATCTATTCGAATTGGAGATGAGAGATATTTTGTTACACTATAGAGAATTTTGAGAATTTTTTTTGTTCTTTCGTCCCGAACTATTTCCATGGGACATCAGACCAATCATTTACATGATACATTATTTAGTAATTCCTAACAAGAGGTTCATTCTTTTTACTTGAATTCTCTGGTCCCATTATGGATTTGGTAATCAACGAAAAATAAAGAATGAAAAGAAATTCATGATTTTGGTCGTAGATCAATGGTCAATCCTGGTATAAGGTTCCGTCGGAACAGTTATTTATTTCACAGGTTACTGAATCTCTCTAAAAAAAAAAAGATAAAGTGTGGCAAAATGGGAAGACGATATTGGAACATAAATTTGGAAGAGATGATGGAAGCAGGAGTTCATTTTGGTCATGGTACTAAGAAATGGAATCCTAGAATGGCTCCTTACATCTCTGCAAAGCGTAAAGGTATTCATATTACAAATCTTACTATAACTGCTCGTTTTTTATCAGAAGCCTGCGATTTAGTTTTTGATGCAGCAAGTATGGGAAAAAACTTCTTAATCGTTGGCACCAAAAATAAAGCAGCGGATTTAGTAGCATCAGCAGCAATAAGGGCTCGATGTCATTATGTTAATAAAAAATGGCTTGGTGGTATGTTAACAAATTGGTCTACTACAGAAACAAGACTTCAGAAGTTCAGGGACTTAAGAGCGGAACAAAAAATGGGGAAACTCGCCCGTCTCCCAAAAGGAGATGCAGCAATGTTGAAGAGAAAGTTATCCACCTTGCAAACATATCTGGGTGGGATCAAATATATGACGGGATTGCCCGATATTGTAATTATCGTTGATCAGCAAGAAGAATATATGGTTCTTCGAGAATGTGTCATTTTGGGCATTCCGACGATTTGTTTAATCGATACAAATTGTGACCCAGATCTTGCAGATATTTCTATTCCGGCCAACGATGATGCTATAGCATCGATTCGATTGATTCTTACCAAATTAGTATCCGCAATTTTGGAGGGCCGAAATAGTTATATAAAAAAAGGTTGATTATCTTATAATTTAATAGTTAAGAAAAAGAAGAAGAAGATTAGTTCCTTTTTGTTGAACTCCATGGATTTCTTTAATTGTTTATTATTTTGGTTTGCATTTTTGAACTATGTTTTGAATATTTAATAAAAAATGATTGGTATTTTTTTTTTTATGTAATTTCTTGGTATTCTAAATATATCTAAATATAATGTATGATTCCTATTCATGAATGAAGGTAGATGAATTGAGAAAGATATGGTTGAATCAAAATAATTCCTTTTTTAAGTTCGATTTCTATTATAGGGCAATATGAATGTTATACTATGTTCCATTAAAACACTCAAAGGGTTATACGATATGTCAGGTGTAGAAGTAGGCCAACATTTATATTGGGAAATAGGAGGTTTACAAATTCATGCCCAAGTGCTTATCACTTCTTGGATTGTAATTGCTATTTTATTAGGTTCAGCCATCATAGCTGTTCGGAATCCACAAACCATTCCGACCGACGGGCAGAATTTCTTCGAATATGTCCTTGAATTTATTCGAGACTTGAGCAAAACTCAGATTGGAGAGGAGTATGGTCCTTGGGTTCCATTTATTGGAACGATGTTCCTATTTATTTTTGTTTCTAACTGGTCAGGTGCTCTTTTACCTTGGAAAATCATAAAGTTACCTCATGGGGAGTTAGCTGCGCCCACGAATGATATAAATACTACTGTTGCTTTAGCTTTACCCACGTCAGTGGCATATTTCTATGCGGGTCTTAGCAAAAAAGGATTGGGATATTTCGGTAAATACATTCAGCCAACTCCAATACTTTTACCAATTAATATCCTAGAAGATTTTACAAAGCCTTTATCTCTTAGTTTTCGACTTTTCGGGAATATATTGGCTGATGAATTAGTAGTTGTTGTTCTTGTTTCTTTAGTGCCTTCAGTAGTTCCTATACCTGTCATGTTTCTTGGATTATTTACAAGTGGTATTCAAGCTCTTATTTTTTCAACTTTGGCTGCGGCTTATATAGGTGAATCCATGGAGGGTCATCATTGACTAACTTTCGAAATAGTTTTTTAAGCTTATCCCAATTAAAGCAATGCGGGGTTCAATATAATCCAAAGGGCTGGAGAAGAAAATGAAAATAGCTAATATTATGTATTGTAGTATTGTATATATGAAGAAAGATAGATGATATTGCAGAGTTTTTAAGAGAAAAAAGGATTGGGTGGGGGGTCCTACTAGATATATGTACAGAATACGATTTAATACTAATAGAATAATAAAGTGCAGGTGGTTTACGTTATGGAAGAAAAAAAGTATATGTTATTTACTAGTTAGATAGGAATTATCCCTATCTCTTTTTTTCTAGCTCACTTCATTTATAATTTATATAGATTCAAATATCAGTCCTTTTTCGATTTTTTCTGTGATTGTTAATTGAATGAAAGAATATAAGAGTTTCTAAACAAGAAAACACAATGGCTAAAACCGTATGTATCTATTTACATAAAACTCCATCATGGGTAGAAAGAAAGGAAAAACAGTATATGGAAGTAGTTCTTAAAATTAAGTAATATTCTGTTGGAGTTTTTAGCTACTTCGACCCGATAGATTTTAGTGATAAGTATCAATAAAAAAAAAGAAGTAAGTAAAAAGGTAGTGGTAGTATAGTAAAGTAAATAGTAAAAGTAGAAAAAGAAGTGGATAAAGATTAAGTAGTAATTCATTGGTTGGTTGTATCATTAACCATTTCTTTTTTTTTTTTGCGAGGAAATTACCATGAATCCACTTATTTCTGCTGCTTCCGTTATTGCTGCTGGATTGGCTGTGGGGCTTGCTTCTATTGGACCTGGGGTTGGTCAAGGTACTGCTGCGGGCCAAGCTGTAGAAGGTATTGCGAGACAACCAGAAGCAGAGGGTAAAATACGAGGTACTTTATTGCTTAGTCTGGCTTTTATGGAAGCTTTAACAATTTATGGACTGGTCGTGGCATTAGCTCTTTTATTTGCAAATCCTTTTGTTTAATTTTATCATAGAATAAAAATGTAAAAAAAAGGGGGACCTATCTTTTTTCTTATTTTATTAACTGGGAGTTTCCCTTTGCTCCTTCGAATTTTACTCCTATAACTATTTATTTTTTGTTTGTCGAAACAATACTTTGGGAGGGACTGATTTGAGGATAAGGAATTAGCGGATCCACTCGCTTTCTTCCCTTTCGTTCTTAGTTTAGTAAAATTATAATTATATTAAAAATAAGAAATGGAACAAAAAAATCGATAAAAAAAAGGGGGGAGGCGAGTGGAGTGATACAAAAAGAACTCTGTTCTTTGTTAGTCCTATCTATAAGAGGAGAGCATATGAAAAATATAACCGATTCCTTTGTTTCCGTGGGACACTGGCCATCCGCTGGGAGTTTCGAGTTTAATACCGATATTTTAGCAACAAATCCAATAAATCTAAGCGTTGTGCTGGGTATATTGATTTTTTTTGGAAAGGGAGTGTGTGCGAGTTGTGTATTTCAAGAATAGGTTGGATTTCGCCGGCTGCACTTTCTTTATATTTATGTATTCTTTTTTTTATTTGCGTAAATAGGAAAAAGGGTGCACAATCTCGACGAATTACTTCGTAATTGGATTTTATTCAGAAATCATATCTAAGAACCATAGCATTTCGTGACTAATTGGTAAATGAACTTTGATTCTCTATCAACCAATAATGTTGAGGTCTTTTACATGGTTAAAGATAAATTGTTTGAAGTCCAGGCACAGCATACCGTGGTACTCTTTCTACCGCTACATTAGTACCGAAATACCGCAAATAAAAAAATAAAAAAAAAAATAAATAATAATAATTGGGAATTTATCCGATGTATAACACTCATATGGATAAATTTATTTGAACCATTTACAGGTATAGGAAAGATGGGTATATTCCCCCACCCCTTTTTTTATCCACTGCCAAATCGACGACCTATATATTGTATAAAAATATAAAAAAGATAAATTTTTTAAATTTTTTGGATGAAAAAAAAAAAGTTTGTGAATAAAGAACAAATAAAGAAACAACTTTGCTGACAATTTTTTATTTTTTGTCTGGTCTGAAGAGTCCTACTATCCTAATATTCTGATGTTAGATCAGTTTCGATATCTTTGAATACGAACAGAAAAGAGAGGATAGGCTCAAGAGAGGATAGGTTCATTCCATTCAAAGATCAAAGATATGGGAATGTCTATCAAAGGAAAGAAACAATTGAGCGTGAGAGCCAAATGAATCAAAAGATTCATGTTTGGTTCGGGAAGAGATATGAGAGTTGTGAAATGAATGTAAAGATAATCTACTTTCATTAAATGATTTATTAGATAAGCGAAAACAAAGGATCTTGAGTACTATTCGAAATTCAGAAGAATTACGTAGAGGGGCCGCTGAACAGCTCGAAAGAGCGCGGGCTCGATTACGTAAAGTGGAAATGGAAGCAGATGAGTATAGACTGAATGGATACTCTGAGATAGAAAGAGAGAAAATAAATTTGATTAATGCTACTTGCGATAGTTTGGAACAATTAAAAAATTACAAAAATG